TTGAAGTGGATACCTGAATGCCAAGTATAGCTCGTAATAATCTATCCTCCGGGGCATATGAAGATTCGCTCGCTGTCTGAGGTGTTAATTTACCTACTAAGATATCACCTGTTTCTATCCAAGATCCCAGCATCACAATTCCATTTCTGTCTAAATTTCGGAGTAAACGAGCCTCTAAATGCGGAATATCCTTAGTGATTCTTTCAGGACCTTGGCTTGTTAAATGAGTCTGAATTTCATATTTCCGGATGTGAAAAGAAGTATAAATATCTTCATAGACCAGACGTTCGCTAATTAGTACTGCGTCTTCAAAATTGTAACCTTCCCATGGCATATAAGCTACTAATACATTTTTTCCTAAAGCGAGTTCCCCACCAGCTGTAGCCGCACCACCCGCTAGAATTTGTCCCTTTTTAATGTATTTACCCCGCTTAACCTGAGTTTTTTGATGCATACAAGTATTTTTGTTGGAACGTTGATACATAACTAATGGAATGCTTAGAGTATCCCCATTACTTGAGAAAATGATCTTTTGAGTATCAGTATAAATGATTTTTCCCTTGCGTTCGGCTATAGCTGAAATCCCCGAATCTAGAGCCGTTTGGCCTTCCAACCCAGTTCCAACAATGCACTTCTCGGACCGAGAAAGGGGAACTGCTTGACGCTGCATATTAGAACTCATTAAAGCTCGATTCGCATCATTATGCTCGATAAAAGGAATGAGGGAAGCTCCAATCGAAAAATATTGGAAGGGAAAAATGCTTCTAAGATGAATCTCTTCCCATGCAATAGTCAGGAATTCTTGACGATATCGAGCAGGAACAACCTGTTGTTCTTGAATACCCCGATTCAAGGCCAAAGAATTTCCTGCTGCTACCATATAATATTCATCTCTATTTGGTGATAAATAAACCATCTGTGCCTCTTTTGATCTCTCAGATAATTTATAAAACGGACTCTCTATAGATCCCCAATAACCAACCTTCACATGAATAGCTAATGATCCGATAAGTCCAACATTGATTCCTTCGGACGTGTCAATAGGACAAATACGTCCATAGTGACTCGGGTGGATATCTCGTATCCGAAAACTAGCAGTTCGCCCCGTCAATCCTCCAGGACCCAAATAACTCCATTTTCGCCCATGAACAATTTGTGTCAACGGATTAGTTCGATCCAAAACTTGAGATAAAGGGTGTAGGCCAAAAAACGATTCATAAGTAGTTGTTAATGAAGTTGAAGTTACCAAATTTTGAGGAGTAGGTATCAATTTATGCCTGATTGCTCCACATATAGTTCCTCGAACCGTATTTTCTAAACGAACAAGAGCCAATCCGAATTGATCCTGTAATAGATCTGCTACAGAACGAATACGTTTATTTTTCAAGTGATTCATATCGTCAAGTGTACCCATTCCCAATTTCATTCCAATCAAATGATCCACAGCAGCCAATAGATCTCGTGGTAACAAAAAAGTATTGTTTTGGGGTATATCAAGATTCAGTCTCCGGTTCATATTTCGTCGACCAATCTTTCCTAATTCACATCTTTGTTGAAAAAATTTCTTTTGTAATTCCTTGCATAAGGACTCAGAAAATACCGGATCCCCCCCTACACAGGCAAATTGTTGATAAAACTCCAAAATAGCACTTTCTTTTGACCCAATATTTTTTTTCTCTTTATCATTCGGGAAAGACAAGAAAATCTCAGGGTAACAAACATTATCTAGAATTTCTCTTATATTCGAACCCATAGCTGATGATAGAACTAGAATAGATATTTTTTGTTTTCTACTTACACGGGCCCATATCCTTGCTTTTCTATCAATTTCTAATTCCGACCTTCCCCCCCAATCCGATATTATAGTACTGGTATAGACAGAAATTCCGTTATGTTCCAATTCTGAACGGTAGTAAATACCGGGACTTTGCAATATTTGGTTGATCACAATTCGGTATATTCCATTTACTATAGAGGTTCCAAAAGAATTCATTATAGGGATGTTTCCAATAAAAACGGTTTGTTCTTGCATATTTCTACCGGTTTTCCAAATTAAGACCGCGGGTACATATAATTCAGAAGAATATGTGAGTGATTCGTACACAGCATCTCTTTCTTTTATCAAGGGCTCTACCAATTGATATGTTTCCACAAATAATTGAAATTCAATTTCTTGATCTCTATCTTCAATTTTTTGAAACTTATGAAATTCTTCCGTCAAGCCCTGATTAATGAACCTACAAAATCCCTCAAATTGTATCTGACTAAATCCAGGTATTGTGGACATTCCCTCATTTCCATTCTGGAGCATCTTAATCTGAAGTTTCCTCTTTATTGAAAAAATCCCATTATTGGCTTGGCTCACTATTCATCGAACCCTACCTATTGATCTAGCAATGATGGAATGGATATTCTGTTTACTGAATCACATAAAATTTTAGTCAACTCCATCCATATATATCATACATATGAACGGAAGCAAGACAGAGAAATGGAGGGCATTTTCGATGCAAATTCGAATTTGAGGTTGAGCCAGGTACAAATAGAAAGAAATGGAAATTGATAAAGCATTCCTGGGAAAAATTCTGTCACTTAGGCTGATGGAGTCTTTTATCGGATATCTAAATTGATCCAATTTATACCTAATTCTTTTATTATGATATTATGATCAGGGTACAAAAAAATAAAAAATCAATGAATTCAGGATTGAATCTGTTCTCTATGAATAAGATAAAAGAAAAACAGAAGAAAACAGCATAGAGTTTCTCTTTTTTTAGCACACGCAATTGAATGTTAAAAAAGGAATTCGCAAATCTTTTTTTGTTTGGTAGTAGAATTTCTAAAATACAATGGAATTGCATACGTATATAGTCATAGGAGTCATCTTTAGGAAGTACATGCCAATATAGCTATCTAGCTATCCGTATATCACATCTTTTATCATAATTTAACTTGGTGCAACATAGGTTCGGTCGCACTCTATCATAATGTCTCATAATGTCTATCTTCTATTCATATTCAATGAAATATTAAAGCACGATGATCCTATATAGGGATAGGATATGTGCATAAGAAATAGACCCGGGCTCGGTATCCACGTATAAAAATATCTGTTCTGGAGTTTACACTGTTCTGGGGTTTACATATACACATATATTTTCTTATAATTAGAATTGATAATGATTAGTCGTAAATCAATTGGATTTTGCATCCATTAAGATAATACAAATGGAGATACAAAATTAAGAGCTGTTCGCTAATTCAAAGTAAGAAAAGTAAGTAAGAGTAAAAGAGTAATAAGTAAATAGTTAATTAAATAAAGAGTGAATTATTCTAAATTGCCCTGCATTTTACAGTCTGTGCTGTGACCGGGGCCGGGAATCTTTTCACTTTTCTATCAAATCTAGAGAAAAGTGAAAAGAGAAGGTAAGTTTTTAAGCGACGCGTGTTTTGAGATAAAATCAATCGAAGAAAAGAATAGAAACAGGATCCAATAAAAAGGAGGAATTCTTTTTTGGAAAAAGAAAAGATAAGTACAACGGGATTCAAGATCCAAAAATAAAAGGAATTCAGAAAGGAAAAAATTCAAATCAAAACAAAATGAGGAGAGGAATAGAAATAGAATAAGAATAAAGAAATAATAAATAGGATTCTAGAAATTCTAGAAAGATAAGAATATATAATTTCTTTATTTCTTTATCCATTTTGGATGGAATTTGGCGGCATGGCCAAGTGGTAAGGCGGGGGACTGCAAATCCTTTATCCCCAGTTCGAATCTGGGTGTCGCCTGATCAACAAAAAAAGACTTGGAATTTCTTAATCCTGTTGATCGAACTTGACGAATCCTTGTCCCGCAAAAGCATAGGCAAGGGCTAGGTCTGTCGATACTTTCTTTTGAGAACCGTAGGGCCTATAAAAAAAAAAAGACTGTCATCTTTTTTCTCAAAATCTGGGTTCTGAGTGTGACTCAAACAGGTACCAATAAATCTGAAGCAACCCAATCTTCTTAATGATTGGTTTGGGCTATTCTGAATTGAATCAAATAAAAGAAATAGTGAGAATCATTCTGGGCATCAGAACTATGAAAGTAAGAATAAAGTCAGAAGTCGGAAATCTTGGTATACAAAGGTTCCTAAGAGACACTCCATTTTGGTAAGAAAGGATTCTAAAAAAGACTATAAAGACTCCCTAATTATTTTACACTATAACTTCACTTAATATTGAAATATTGAGGTAGTGTCTACTAACTCTGTCTGCGATGAGATTAGATTGGATAGGCTGATGGTAAATTCATTTAATAATTGTGGAAAGAACTTATTTGTATCCAGACTCACTAGAGGCTCTGAGTGCTGCTCATAAATTGAATCAGAATGGTTGAACGGCTCTTCTTTTTTTTTTCAATTCTTTCTATTTCAATAGAATTCTATTGAAATAGAAATCTAGGAAATTTTTATGAGTGGATTTATGAAATTGTTTCATAAAGAGCCGTAAGTAAGAATCCTATTTTGACTCTGCACCATTCATTCCACTATGATTATGAATCAATAATGGAATAATTCCTTCAATAGGGGACATCATTCACATGGATATAGTAAGTCTCGCTTGGGCTGCTTTAATGGTAGTGTTTACATTTTCTCTTTCACTTGTAGTATGGGGAAGGAGTGGGCTTTAGAGCTAGGAATATTACTAATTTAGTACTTTACTGAAAAATCTACTTGTATCAATTGTGATCGTTTTGCGAAAGCTTAAAAAAAAAACTTGACTTGCTTTAGTTTATCTATATCTATATATTCTTTATATATTCTTTATTAATAGTATTAGATTCTTCTATTTAATCCTCTATTAAAGATTTTTCTTTTATTATTCTATTTATAGAATATATGATATGATATGGTATTTATATGGTATATTATGGTATATTATACCCGTACGATTCTTCCTACATTAATTCTTTCGAAGGGCCCCCGGATCCATATCCATAAGCATAAGAAGAGATAAAA